TGCATATTCCTACTGGTTTTCCAAATTAATCCCGCGGATACATATAATTCAGAAGAATATGTAAGTGATTCATAGACAGCATCTCGTTCTTTTATCAGAGGTTCTACCAATTGATATGTTTCCACAAATAATTGAAATTCAATTTCGTGATCTATATCTTCAACTTTTGGAAATTTAGAAAGTTCTTCTATTAACCCCTGATCAATAAACCGATAAAACCCTTCAAATTGTATCTGATTTAATCCGGGTATTGTAGATGTTCCCTCTTTTCCATCCCCGAGCATCTTTTTTGAATTTCCCATTTATCCGTTTATTGAAAAAATACCATCCCATCTCTCATTCTTCACCGAATCATATCCATAGAATTCGATCTAGCAATAATGGAATTTCTATTCTGTTTACTGAATCACATGAAATTTTATCCAACTCCAAGATATATTGACTGTATGAAATACGTATGAACGGAGACTAGATTCAATTGGAATTTTTTTATAAGAAATAGATCCAAATGGAACAGAATTGAGAAATACCACTGGAACTTATGGAGTTTTGTAAAGACTAGAAAAAAAATAATTTCATTTTCACCTATGATATTACATATTCGATTGCATAACATTAAAAAATGTATTCATGCTTGGATCTGTTCGAGCAGATAAATATAAAATAAATAGAAAACTTTTTTTTACCACTTTACTTTTTCATGTATTTGTATTTCATTGTTCAAAAAAATATTTGCAGAAAAAAGTTTTACCTATTTTATTTTGAGTAGAGTATCATTGAATTGAAGTAGGTAAGAAAACTTGTGTTTTTTAGTTATTAAAAAATTTTTTTTATAAAAAAGAATGCACAGATAAGATATATACGTCTCTTTTTCTTCTTTTATTTGGGTACAGTTCTATTTGTTTGGGACAGCACACGCTGTGCTCTATCAAAAATTAAACTTTCTCTTCAATGTATTCAACGAAAAATTGAAATACAAAAATTTATTGAGAATTACTCCTCAAAAGCATCCCTAGAGAGAAAAAAAACCACATTATAGAGCTATAGCTCTATAACACAACGTAACGTATGTTCTGATTCTGGGGTTTACATATACTCAGAATTACTGTTATAATTGAAATTGAAGAAGATTTATTTTTCTTTTTTATTGAAAAAACTCAATATAGATTGGTTATAAATACATTTCTAATGATTTGCTTTTATTATTAGAAATAAAAAATGTCGATTTTAATTCAAAAAAGGTCATGAATTTACAGTCAATAGTTAATGGTTCGGATTTATACTGGATTCTTCTATATTTTGTGACTGAAAAACTATATATTTTTTTCGGAGTTGAAAAAAAAAAGATAAAATTTGAATCTAGTTTCTGTCGTTTTGGCGGCATGGCCGAGTGGTAAGGCGGGGGACTGCAAATCCTTTTTCCCCAGTTCAAATCCGGGTGCCGCCTCAACAACAGACTTGAAATCCCCTATTATAAAACAAACGTAGGAAAAGACTCTTGATACTTTCTTTATCGTGATTCTAAGCCCCCGGCTCTCGAGAGGTTCCATTCTCTAACCTAAAGTTTTGCCTATCAGATTCAAGGAAAACTTAAAGTAGTGGGGGGTGGGAAATCCGTAAATCTTTACTTTACACTACTAAAATTAGTTCCACTTACTGAGTCTTCAATTAGATTGGGCAGCCAGAGGGGGAATTAATAGTTTTGAAAAGGACTTAAGATACTTTGGATACAGACTAATGAAAGTCTCGGAATGCTCAGACATTCAATCAATATTAGATTAGATGAAAAATTGCCTTTCATTTTACTTCCAAAAAAAAAAAGATAAAAGAAAAAAAAGTCTTATTCTTTCTACATTTGAGTCAGATTCCTTGGATACTTCGAAAAGTGTCTGTTTACTTGTGTTTACATCTTGTCGATTCTACTAGAAATTCTATAATAAGAATAACTCATTATTAAGAATAAGATAAGTGGTTTTTTTGGAGTAGTTCATCAATGGTGACCAAATACCTCTCCCTTTTTTTGACTCTGTACCAGTGATTTCACTATTATTAGTGAACAATAATGGAATAGTTTCTTCATATTCATAGAAATAGGGGACAGAATTCACATGGATATAGTAAGTCTCGCATGGGCTGCTTTAATGGTAGTTTTTACATTTTCCCTCTCTCTCGTAGTGTGGGGAAGAAGTGGACTCTAGAAGTACTCCTAATTGCGGTAATAATCAAACTCTATCAACCTGTATTAATTGTTTTAGTTTTATAGACCGTTCGGCAATTTTTTTTAAGATTTTTTTTAGAAATTGGATTTATGTTTTGTTTTATTGACTCATTTTCTATTTTTATATCGGGGTTTACACGGTTAACCATTCATGGGGTAACCCCTTTTCGAAATATAAATAAGTTTACATCGAATTAGGATTATCTGTATTAAACGGATCAAACAAACAAATGAAATTGAGAAAGTATGTACATACATTTCATATTCTATTTATATTGATTA